GGTTAAAACAGAATATTTGTGAACAATGTGGATATCATTTGAAAATGAGTAGTTCAGAAAGAATCGAACTTTTGATTGATCCAGGTACTTGGGATGCTATGGATGAGGACATGGTTTCGGTGGACCCCATTGAATTTCATTCGGAGCAGGAGCCTTATAAAGATCGTATTGATTCTTATCAAAAAAAGACAGGGTTAACTGAAGCTGTTCAAACAGGCATAGGTCAATTAAATGGTATTTCCATAGCAATTGGGATTATGGATTTTCAGTTTATGGGGGGCAGTATGGGATCCGTAGTAGGCGAGAAAATTACTCGTTTGATCGAATATGCTACTAATGGATCTCTACCCCTTATTATAGTGTGTGCTTCGGGGGGAGCCCGCATGCAAGAAGGAAGTTTGAGCTTGATGCAAATGGCTAAAATATCTTCAGCTTTATATAATTATCAATCAAATAAAAAGTTATTCTACGTATCAATCCTTACATCTCCTACAACCGGTGGGGTGACTGCCAGTTTTGGTATGTTAGGAGATATCATTATTGCGGAACCTAATGCGTACATTGCATTTGCCGGTAAAAGAGTAATTGAACAAACATTGAATAAGACAGTACCTGATGGGTCACAAGAAGCTGAGTATTTATTCCAAAAGGGCTTATTCGACCCAATCGTACCACGTAATCCTTTAAAGGGTGTTCTGAATGAGTTATTTCAGCTTCACGGGTTCTGTCCTTTGAATCAAAATTTAATCAAGTAGATCATTTAATTCTGTTTTTTATTTGAAGTTTACAAGTATTTAGTTTTTTATTTAGGTTATAGTAATCAAAGTGAAAATTTGAAATAATCAATATGGAGTTTTACTTGAGGTTATAAGATACAATTGTATAATGGATCATAAGTGGTTGATAATCACTTTTATTATTTCCTAGGAATCCTTTTTATTTATACCTATATAATGCATCATTAGTAATCATAATGGATGATTAGTAATCGGGAAGGCTCTATCAATAGGATAAAAGAGTTCATTTTTATCCTAAATTAGGTAAAATTCATGTTATTTTATTACATATAGATATAATTATTCTCCAAGAACTTTCCGTTTTGTTTTTATTAAGAATCACTGTTGGATCAAATTCAGTAGAATCCCTATAATTATAATTTTTAACAACTTTTTTTGTTATTTATTAGAAGATAAGTATAAGAGAATACTAATAATAAATATATATACAAAGTGAATAGGTACACTTATTTAGTTCTACGTTTCTTGTACCTATTCGTTTCTTGTACTTATTATTATATACTGATAATAGATATACTTATTATATATTATAAGATATCTTTATAACAGGTAAAAAATATTAAATCGAGGTATCCATTCTATGACAACTTTCAACTTACCCGCTTTTTTTGTTCCTTTAGTGGGTCTAGTATTTCCGGCAATTGCAATGGCTTCCCTATCTATTCATGTTCAAAAAAACAAGATTATCTAGATTCGACGAGACTCCAATCTCGTTCATTTTTTTTTTCAAGACTCGGACTTGGGTCATAATACAGATATCCATTTAGTGGACATAGGATACAACATATGGATTCTTCCGAACACAAACGAAAGAGCTATTATGCGCGTGGAAACAGCATGGCATGCATGATATATGGGGATAAATAGATTATTATACTATATTATAGTATATTAAAAAGGGGTCCGCAGATGTATGAAATGGAAAGTCAAAATATCTCTATGTATGTAGATATCTACATACATTTCCACTGTAGATATCTACAGTGGAATCATATGAAGGAGATCCTTTTTTATATCTAACCGATTTGATGAATTACTCCTGAAGGTTCACATCATAATAAGAGTGCTAGTTGATAAGAGTTGCTTCGGGAACAAAAAAAAGAAAGTCAAATTTTGGTTATTCTCTTAATTTCAATAAAATTAAACAACCGGATCTAGTATGAACTGGCCATCAGAACATATATGGATAGAACTTATAACGGGGTCTCGAAAAATAAGTAATTTCTGTTGGGCCTGTATCCTTTTTTTAGGTTCACTCGGATTCTTATTGGTTGGAACTTCTAGTTACCTTGGTAGGAATCTGATATCCTTATTTCCTTCTCAGCAAATCCTTTTTTTCCCACAAGGGATCGTGATGTCTTTCTATGGGATCGCAGGTCTGTTCATTAGCTCCTATTTGTGGTGCACAATTTCGTGGAATGTGGGTAGTGGTTATGATAGATTCGATAGAAAAAAAGGAATAGTGTGTATTTTTCGTTGGGGATTCCCTGGAAGAAATCGTCGAATCTTTCTTCGATTCCTTATGAAAGATATTCAGTCGATTAGAATAGAGGTTAAAGAAGGTATTTATTCCCGACGTGTACTTTATATGGAAATCAGAGGCCAGGGTGCCATTCCTTTGACTCGTACTGATGAAAATTTGACTCCACGAGAAATTGAACAAAAGGCTGCAGAATTGGCCTATTTTTTGCGCGTACCAATTGAAGTATTTTGAAATAAATTGAAGAAAAGAATAAATGCTTGCGCAGCATTGAGTAACGACCTCCGTAATTTTATTTGTTGTTATATAACAACTTAACTTCTCTTTTGTTTTTTCAGGTCGCTTATTCGAGCAAAAGCAGACGCGTGTGGAACAACCAGAAAACAAAGTGCTTTTTGCAAAAAAACTTTTTGATAGATTGTATATGGAAATGGAAATGAACTCCATTTTTTCATACTCGGAACAAGTATACTAAGTATGGATTCATCATTTATATATCCGAAAAACTAAGACTCTATACATACTTCATATTTTTGGGGTCAAATCTTTTTTGTTTTGTCTCAAAATCTGAAAATAGATGCATTTCTTGACTTGAAGTGGCTTGTTAAAGCATTCATCGAAAAGATGCAATTGTTTCGAATGAAGACATAATAAAATTTTTATATTGTTTCCAGATCTAAGGACTAGCCCATGAATTTGAAATTTAATTCAATTAAAATATTAAAATAAAGGGGGTCTATGGATTCAATACCCTGTTTGTTATAGAACTGCTATTTCCATGTCAGATTGGATAGAATCGAGGAATGAGGTGGTTTCATTAACAATTCACAGATAAAAAATGCCAAAAAAGAAAGCATTCAACCCCCTTCTATATCTTACATCTATAGTTTTTTTGCCTTGGTGGGTTTCTTTTTCATTTAATAAAAGTATGGAATCTTTGGTTACTAATTGGTGGAATGCTGGGCAATTCGAAGTTTTTTTAAATGATATTCAAGAAAAGAACGTTCTGCAAAAATTCATAGAATTAGAAGAACTCTTCATTTTGGACGAAATGATAAAGGAGTACCCCTACCCCGATACACATATACAAAAGCTTCATATAGGAATACATAAAGAAACGATCCAATTGGTCAAAATGTACAATGAGGATCAGATCCATACTATTTTACATTTTTCGACAAATATAATAAGCTTCGCTATTCTAAGTGGTTATTCTATTCTGGGTAATGAAGAACTTGGTATTATTAATTCGTGGGTTCGGAAATTTATCTATAACTTAAGCGACACAATAAAAGCTTTTTCTATTCTTTTATTAACGGATTTATGTATTGGATTCCACTCGCCTCATGGTTGGGAACTACTGATTGGTTCTGTTTATAAGGATTTTGGATTTTCTGATAATAATCAAATTATATCTGGTCTTGTTTCCACCTTTCCAGTCATTCTGGATACAATTTTAAAATATTTGATCTTCCGTTATTTAAATCGTGTATCTCCGTCACTTGTAGTCATTTATCATTCAATGAATGACTAAAAATGATCTAGTGATATAAATAAAATCATAATGTTTTTTATTTTTACTTTGTACATAAACAAACCATTCAAAATGTTACTTGTTTTTTAGGTTTCTACCGATCCAGGAAATGACTCCTGGATCCCAGTAAAATAGCAGAATCGTGGATAGGGAACTCTACTAGCAACCTACCTAATTTATTGTAGAAATTTTCGGGATCAATGATTGGACCATGCAAAATAGAAATATCTTTTCTTGGATAAAGGAACAGATGACTCGATCCATTTTCGTATCGGTCATTATATTTATATATGTAATAACTCGGACATCTATTTCGCACGCATATCCCATTTTTGCACAACAGGGTTATGAGAATCCACGAGAAGCTACTGGGCGTATTGTATGCGCCAATTGTCATTTAGCCAATAAGCCCGTGGATATTGAGGTTCCACAAGCGGTACTTCCAGATACTGTATTTGAAGCAGTTGTTAAAATTCCCTATGATATCCAACTGAAACAGGTTCTTTCTAACGGGAAACGGGGATCTTTGAATGTGGGCGCCGTTCTTATTTTACCTGAAGGATTCGAATTAGCCCCCTCCGATCGTATTTCTCCGGAAATGAAAGAAAAGATGGGCAATCTTTCTTTTCAGAGTTATCGTCCTACTAAAAAAAATATTCTTGTAATAGGTCCTGTTCCTGGTCAAAAATATAGTGAAATCACCTTTCCTATTTTGTCTCCGGACCCGGTTACTAAGAAAGACGTTTACTTCTTAAAATATCCTATATACGTGGGCGGTAATAGGGGAAGGGGTCAGATTTATCCCGATGGGAGCAAGAGTAACAATACAGTCTATAATGCCACAGCGTCGGGTATAGTAAGCAAAATAGTACGTAAAGAAAAGGGGGGGTTTGAAATAAACATAGCGGATGCATCGGATGGACACATGGTCGTTGATATTATACCTCCGGGACCAGAACTTCTTGTTTCAGAGGGTGAATCCATCAAGCTTGATCAACCATTAACGAGTAACCCAAATGTGGGTGGATTTGGTCAGGGAGATGCAGAAATAGTACTTCAAGACCCATTGCGTGTCCAAGGTCTTTTTTTATTCTTGGCATCCGTTATTTTGGCACAAATCTTTTTGGTTCTTAAAAAGAAACAGTTTGAGAAGGTTCAATTGTTCGAAATGAATTTCTAGAGCCATCTA